ACTAATCCTCACTTTTACAACTCCAGATATTCAAGGAATATTGGTACGTTCTGTGCTAGATCAAATCAAATAGAGTAATTCAAGCGTCATTCGTATTATTATTCTATTTCTATTATGGATAGGTTCAAAATTCTTTTTAGTTCGGATAAGCCTAACGAATAGCATGAACTAAAAGAGCTCTCCATCAGGAACATGAACTTTGTACCGCGCACACGACTTAGATCGATTCATAATAGGCGGAAAAAGCGACCAAGAAATCAAAAAGAGTAGACTATAATTTATTATATTTGTATTGTATCTGAAATTCTTTTTTTCTAGTACCATCCCGCAATTTCTATAGAGTAGGCCTTTGGATCTTTTAACCAACTAACCTTTCAAATACGTATTCAAATACGTATGAAGTATTAATATTTTTTTTTGAACGAGAACAGAGAAGGTATGAAAAAAAAAAGATTCTTTTAACTACTTAAATTTTTTATTTTCTCATCTATAAAATAGAGATAGATGGGTGGGTATAGTTACAGACGCCTAGATGGGTACGTAAGTATCCTGCTATAGAATATATGTCTGTTGATCCCGATGAATTATTATTCATATCATATATATAAAGAAAGCATCTATTCTAGAAATAAATCATATGCCAGGAACCAGATTTGAACTGGTGACACGAGGATTTTCAGTCCTCTGCTCTACCAGCTGAGCTATCCCGACCATCCTTTCCGTATCAGTCTAATTTTACGATATGATTTGAGGCTATGTCAATAAAAAAACATGAAAGGGTATTTATTAAATTAAAGTCTTAGATAGTCCCTAGACTTTCTAAGTTTGGGATAAGGGAATCCAATTTTTATAGGATTTCTTTGTAAAAAGTAAAAAAAAAATAGGTTGAATGAGAAACATAACAAGTTTGAAAATACTATGCCAAGAAACGAGAGTATGAGAAAAAAAATTAGGTAATCAAATGCTACTTTTTAGGGGATTTGGGGATAGAGGGACTTGAACCCTCATGATTTCTAAAGTCGACGGATTTTCCTTTTACTATCAATTTCCTTGTTGTCAGTATTGACATGTATAATGGGACTCTATCTTTATTCTCGTCCGATTAATCTCAGTTCGTTAAAAGATCTATCAAACTGTGGAGTGACACTTTTTTTATCAATGAATAATCGATTCTTTGTTCAATTCGGAATCGCTTCCTAACAATTCTTTCATTTTGAAATAAAAATTTGAGTTGTCATTAATCATTTGATATACTATTTTGGTAGGTATACATATGTATATTAAGATTTATCCTTCATCCTTTCTGGAGTTTCGATGAAAAGATTCCTTTGCCAATGCAATGTAGTAAACTCTATTTGTTAGAACAACTTCCGTTGAGTCTCTGCACCTATCCTTTTTTATTCTCGCTTTTTAAACCCCTCTATTTGGGGTTGGTTTCGGAAAAGAAGATTTGGCTCAGGATTGCCCATTTTTAATTCCAGGGTTTCTCTGAATTTGAAAGTTTTCACTTAGTAGGTTTCCATACCAAGGCTCAATACAATTAAGTCCGTAGCGTCTACCAATTTCGCCATATCCCCTCTTTTTTTTTTTCAATTAGGATCTTAGCTTAATGTCGGTTCATTCTTTCAATGGAAGCCTTGAATTAATTCGATGCCGATTCCTATATTGAAAAGGGTTTCCTCCTATTTTTTGCCTATCTTCTTTCATCTCTATCTGCGGAACCTGTTTTGTCGGATCAGAAATGATTCTATCATTTCTGTATCCACAATTCAATAGAGATGGATATGTTCCACAGATTGATTCTTCGTTTACTATAATTTGACCCTATACTGTGGAATACTTGAACGGTCGATTTTTTTTTTCTTTTTGCTATAATAATATGAATTATGAATAGCTAAGAATGAATCTGAATACTTACTAGGGAAAATAAGATCCAAGTAGTTTAGAAAATTATTCTGAATGGCAAATTTTCTTATGCGTATGTGAGCCCGCTTAGCTCAGAGGTTAGAGCATCGCATTTGTAATGCGATGGTCATCGGTTCGATTCCGATAGCCGGCTTTTACGGATTTTTTACATGATGGATAATGTCTCTTTGAAATCAAAACCTTTTGAAAAGACCCATTTTTTCAAGAGTCCTCAATCTATTATGTCGTAGAAACTTGCAACTAGGAAGAAAAAAGGAGGAGTTATATTTGGTCTATACAGACCAAATCAAGAAAGGAAAAGATCCTTTTTTATTTATATATTTCATATATACAATAACAAAGTCTGATACAATTTATCTCATTATTCTTTGTCATACAATATTTCCCTTAGTTATTATTTAGTTTAGTTTTAATTTAGACTTATTCTGTAAAATGGAATTTAAAATAAGGAGTCTTTATGTCGCGTTACCGAGGGCCTCGTTTCAAAAAAATACGCCGGCTGGGGGCTTTACCGGGACTAACTAGTAAAAGACCTAGAGTTGGAAGTGAGCTTAGAAACCAATCACGTTCTGGTAAAAGATCCCAATATCGTATTCGTCTAGAAGAAAAACAAAAATTGCGTTTTCATTATGGTCTTACAGAACGACAATTGCTTAAATATGTCCGTATTGCCGGAAAAGCGAAAGGTTCAACAGGTCAGGTTTTACTACAATTACTTGAAATGCGTTTGGATAATATCCTTTTTAGATTGAGCATGGCTTCGACTATTCCTGGAGCCCGCCAATTAGTTAATCACAGGCATATTTTAGTTAATGGACGGGTAGTAGATATACCGAGTTATCGTTGCAAACCCAGCGATATTATTACAGCGAAGGATGATAAGAAATCCAGAACTCTGATTCAAAATTCTATTGATTCAACTCCGCATGAGGAATTGCCAAAACATTTGACTCTTCACGCATTCCAATATAAAGGACTAGTCAATCAAATAATAGATAGTAAGGGGGTAGGTTTGAAAATAAATGAATTGCTAGTCGTAGAATATTATTCTCGTCAAACTTAAACCTCACTCAAATAAGAAGGGTTCGAACAATCTTACTTCACTTTCGACGAAGGAATAGATCGGAAGCGATAATTTTATTCCTTATCTTTCCAATAGTTGTGTATCAAAGGAATTAGAGATAGAGAACCAATACCGTCTAGCTATTAGACTAATATTCTACCTTATTCGATACATTCTGATTCTGATCAGTAACAGTGATGAGTTGGGTAAAGTGCGGAAAGAGAGGGATTCGAACCCTCGGTAAACAAAAGTCTACATAGCAGTTCCAATGCTACGCCTTGAACCACTCGGCCATCTCTCCTACATAATAATTATGGCTCAAAACCCGAGTGATTCGCGAGTTATTCATAATTTGCTTATTTGATAGGTACGAACAATCAACCCTAACTATAAAAATAGAAAAGAAAGGTCCTTGCTTCACAGCTCAGGTAATAAAGAAAATTTCATGTTATTAGTCTGTTTTTATGTTATTTCGTACTGGCCAATTCCTTTGTTTGTAGGAGCGTTTTCCTACAAGAGGCAATGAAGAATTATAGAATGTATTGTTATCTATGCCTAGATCGCAGATAAATGGAAATTTTATTGATAAAACCTTTACAATTATAGCCAATATCTTATTACAAATAATTCCGACAACTTCAGGAGAAAAAGAGGCATTTACTTACTACAGAGATGGTGCGATTTGATTCTTTTTTTATCATCCAAAGACACACGATTTGGGCTAGAACAAAAAGATTACTGAAAGAAATCTACACTTGTTGAAGGTGAAGTTTATAAATAGAGCAATTCCTTCTGTCGTGTATCCTCGAGTAATGCCACTTCAGATGCTTCAATTGTCGATTGGAGTATTGAGCGAAAGGTTACACCTATAGGTTCTATATTACAATTATAGGTTAATCTTACTTTACTAGTACCAATAGGGGGCATATGGGAAAAAGCACTACACCTAGAAATCAACAACACCAAAACTTTGTTATTTATTAAAGATTAACCCCTTCCTCCTTATCCGGGTTGGGACTAAAAGAATGGCTGGGACAACAAATATCCATCTCGTTGGTACTTTGGATACCCGTATAACCATCGAAGATTGTTGAAGTGACCAATTCCTGTAAATTAGGGAGCGTTGAGGACAAATAAATTGTTGGAGTTACCATTTCTATCTAATCCTAACACGTTTGATGGTAAGAAAAAATCTTTTGCAGAAAGGTTGGTTAGAGATTTCTTGTAAAAACACTAGCCCCGCTCAGTTTATAATGAGAGAATATTTTGAGTCTGAATAAATTATTATTCTTATTATGTACATCAAGGAGGAGCCGTATGAGATGAAAATTTCACGTACGGTTCTGGAACGGAGATTCGTGGAATCGAATGACGACCGTAACGGATGTCGGCTCAATCCGAAGGAAATTATGCGGAAGCTTTACAGAATTATTATGAAGCTATGCGACTAGAAATAGATCCCTATGATCGAAGTTATATACTCTATAATATAGGACTTATCCACACAAGTAATGGAGAACATACCAAAGCTTTGGAATATTATTTTCGAGCACTAGAACGAAACCCATTCTTACCCCAAGCTTTTAATAATATGGCCGTGATCTGTCATTACGTGCGACTCTCTCTACTATAGAAAAGAAAGGAAAAAAAAAAGCATTAAATACTATAAAGGCTTTCTACATATACATCGTCCAAACTAACGATTTTTATCAGCTGTAGCAAAGAAAACAACTTCATATCAAAGTCAAAATATGAAGAACTGGATATGCCTAGATACTTTATTCTATGGATAAAGAATCTAATTGATAGAGGAAGCACCGTAAAGATCAATTAGCGCGGTTTTGGTCCGATACAATAAGAACTGCTTACTTATATTATATCGTTGTCATGATATGAAAAAAGTTAGGAATCAACTTATGTAATAGAGTTGATCCACTAGGGAGCAGCGGTGTAGCATCAGATCCCAAAGAGAGTAAGTCTTTTCTTTCTTATGAAGGAAAGTCTTTTTCAA